AAGATTCTATGAAAATGAATTTGAATGATTCATTGATCGGGATGGCGGAACCGACCAGAGACCAATTCATCTATTCGGAAAAGTTATGAACGAATGATAGAACTGAAATAGAAATTGAAAGAGTAAATATTCGCCCGCGAAAACTTTATTTTCTTGGATTGCTAAATTTGGGTCAATCCAATACGATAAAGAGTAAAACAAAAAAAAGATTACTTTTAACATTCTAATATCGATAAATAGAAGAAAAAATAGTTTAGTTATAGTTATTAATATATTATTATATTAATATTAATTAATAGTTATTAATATATATATTTAATTTCATTATTATTATTATATATATCTATACAAACAAAATAGACAAATCAAGATATACAAATTAGTAAGATTTGATCTAGATTAAATGAAATCCATGATTCAGTTATTAAAATTAAATATAAATCTATGCATAATATTATATCTGAATAGAATTCAAATTGAACTCAAAATCTTTAATTTGAATTTATTTTATTCGCGAGGAGCTGGATGAGAAGAAACTCTCACGTCCGGTTCTGTAGTAGAGATGGAATTCAAAACAAACCATCAACTATAACCCCAAAAGAACCAGATTCCGTAAACAACATAGAGGAAGAATGAAGGGAATATCTTATCGAGGTAATACTATTTGTTTTGGTAAATACGCTCTTCAGGCACTTGAACCCGCTTGGATCACATCTAGACAAATAGAAGCAGGTCGACGAGCAATGACACGAAATGCACGTCGCGGTGGAAAAATATGGGTTCGTATATTTCCAGATAAACCGGTTACAGTAAGACCCGCAGAAACACGTATGGGTTCAGGTAAAGGCTCTCCCGAATATTGGGTAGCGGTTGTTAAACCAGGTCGAATCCTTTATGAAATGGGTGGAGTAACAGAAACTATAGCCAGAAGGGCTATTTCAATAGCAGCGTCCAAAATGCCTATACGAGCTCAATTTATCATTTTGGGATAAAAAAGAAATAGGCCTTACTTAAAAACTTAAAAATAGTGGGTGCAGGTTTCTTTTTTTGGACAAATAATATTTCTTTTTTTTCTTCGACCTTTGTATTGTAAAAAACAGATAAAAAAATGATATGATTCAACCTCAAACCCATTTGAATGTAGCAGATAACAGCGGGGCTCGAGAATTGATGTGTATTCGAATCATAGGAGCTAGCAATCGTCGATATGCTCGTATTGGTGACGTTATTGTTGCTGTGATCAAAGACGCAGTTCCAAACATGCCTCTAGAAAGATCAGAAGTGGTCAGAGCTGTAATTGTCCGTACTTGTAAAGAACTTAAACGTGACAACGGTATGATAATACGATATGATGACAATGCTGCAGTTGTGATTGATCAAGAAGGAAATCCAAAAGGAACTCGAGTTTTTGGTGCGATTGCCCGAGAATTGAGACAGTTCAATTTTACTAAAATAGTTTCATTAGCTCCCGAGGTATTATAAAATAAGACCACGATATGGTTATAGTAGGTTATTTAAAAGAAATAGATTAAGATTCATTTAGTAGATTTTCTCTCACGTATATACCTTTCCAAATTAATATTTATAAACAAACACGTAAAAAAAAAAGAAAAACATGTTGATTATATCGAAATTTGGAGGCACCAATAATTTTAATTAATCATGAGTAGTGATACTATTGCTGACATAATAACTTCTATACGAAATGCCGATATGTATAGAAAAAGCGTGGTTCGAGTAGCATCTACTAATATCAGCCAAAGTATTGTTAAAATACTTTTACGAGAGGGTTTTCTCGAAAATGTGAGAAAACATCGAGAGAACAACAAATCTTTTTTGGTTTTAACCCTACGACATAGAAGGAATAGGAAAAGGACTTATAGAAATCTTTTAAATTTAAAACGGATAAGTCGGCCGGGTCTACGAATCTATTCTAACTATCAAAGAATTCCTAGAATTTTAGGTGGGATGGGGGTTGTAATTCTTTCTACTTCTCGAGGTATAATGACAGACCGAGAGGCTCGACTAGAAAGAATAGGCGGAGAAATTTTGTGTTATATATGGTAATCCTTCTAATATCCGATATGAAACTTCTTTTTTGTGAAAAAGAAAAGAGAAGGGGTAGGTTCTCTAATAGGGTTCTTCCTCCACTAGTTGATACTTCAAGGGGGTTTTACCTGGAATGAAAGAACAAAAATGGATTCATGAAGGTTTAATTACTGAATCGCTTCCCAACGGTATGTTCCGGGTTCGTTTAGATAATGAAGATATGATTCTAGGTTATGTTTCAGGAAAGATCCGACGTAGTTTTATACGGATACTGCCAGGAGATAGAGTAAAAATTGAAGTAAGTCGTTATGATTCAACCAGAGGTCGTATAATTTATCGACTCCGCAACAAAGATTCGAAAGATTAGGTGTTTTTTAACTTCACCATTTCTTTCGTAGGAATACGATTCGAAATGGAAAATTTCAAGAAACTTATTTTCTTCCAAAAAATG